TTAATCTACTATAACTATAGCATACCCCCCTTTCACGAATTGCTGCATTTATTCGAGTGATCCACAAACGACGAAAATTTATTTTTTGCCTATCCCTATCCCGATGAGCCGAAACCAAAGCTCTTATTTTTTGTTGAGTAATAGTTCGAGTAAGTCTTGAATGAGCCCCCCGAAAGCTTGATGCAAATAAACGAATTTTTGTTCTACGTCTCCGAGCGATATATCCCCGTCTAATTCTGGTCATTGAATAAATGAAACTTTAACGAATAACTAATAGATTTCCTTTCTTTCAGTTATTCTTTTGCCCCTTTCCTAGTATATTAATAACAAAACGGATTTTTCCAATGTATAAACTAAAAATTCCAATGGCTTTGGCTACTATAACCTTCCCAACCACGATTTTTTATTTTTTCTAGGCATTTCACCTCGAAATACGAAATTGTACTTAAAAAATAGCAATGATAAAGAAATAGTGGATTCCATCGTTTCTATGGTTACTTCTTAAACGGTGAGGTCTTCTCTATACACCGGAGCCTTTACTTCATTTAATCAATGTTATTGCTAACTTGTATAGTTCACATTCTTCGGCTCTACCCATGAATTATCCAGTAATAGGTCTTTCACAACGAGCTCTACCTATACAGTAACGGTATTTAATTATGAAAGTTGGCTGGGTAGCTGACCCTGTTAGTCCGTTCTTGCAAGAGGCGTCTAGGTTAACTAAGATTTCCTCCGCTTAATGGATAACCATTTGCTACCAATGGAGAATTGCTTCTCATCTTGAATTGAGGTGAGTGGTTTTACACCAATAGAAACCATAAATTTCATACACAATAAAAGGGATATGATCCATTTTCTTATTTTTAGATAGTAAATGTAGTTCGTTTTTCCGTTCTATCCTATTTGATCATTGATATTTGAACATTGTCCTCTTTCCTTTGTTCTAGTTCATGATCTGAACGAGTCGCACATACACCCTAGTACATGTTCCTCGACGCTGAGGGCATCCCCGAAGCGCGGGGGATTTTGTGACATTTCTAATTGGCTGTCTTGTATTTCTAATAAGTTGTTTAATCGTTGGCATGTTGAATCATATACATAATGGACTGGTTTAGATCGATCCTAACCGGATGATTATGAATTACAATTACAATAGTAAATAAAAATCATAGAATATTAAACTCGGCAGGGTGAATTTTAAATCACGACTTGACGTGAAATTGAAATAAAGGCTATTCTCATTCAACCGCTACAAGATCAACAATTCCATAAGCTTGGGCTTCTGTTGCTGACATAAAAACATCTCTTTCCATGTCTTCGGATACAACCCATAAAGGTTTGCCCGTTCTTTGTACATAAACCCTTGTCAGGGTTTCACGTAGTTTCAACAGTTCTCCCACTTCCAGGATGAATTCTCCCGTTGCTACTTCAGAAAAAGAACCAGCAGGTTGATGGATCATTACCCTGATGATATAAGATAATAAAAAGTTTCTCTATTTCGCACGATGAGGGGAAGATAAAAGAAAGATAAAAGAATAACAAGAAAAAAGATAGAATCGAACAACCGTACGGGCATTATGCATTGCATACGGCTCTACAATAAAATTGACCCTTACCTTCGATCGATTAGACCCCGATCGGTAAATGATCAACTTACCACCCTTCCTTTCGGAGGAATTCAAAAATACTATGATGGCTCCGTTGCTTTATATATTTATTATATTTTTTTGTCTGTGATTTGTCTGTCATTCAGCAATCCCAAAGTTGCTTTTTTGATCAAATAAACTAATGAAAAAAGAATTTTTTTTTTTTTCGCTCTATACTATAAATATTGTTAAGAGCCCTCTGGTGTGAAAAAAAGTTTGTGACGCTGAACTGGACTTCCGATAATAAAATAGGAAATACGTTTTTCTCATATTACTCTCTCGATACATAATCTAATGTTTTGAAAACATAATTTCTTATATCGAATTCAAAGTGCCATGCTATTATTACTTAATATTCATATTTCATATGGCGAAGGCATAGTCTTCTTTTTTCTCTCAAATAAAAGCCTCATTGGCGCCAAGCGTGAGGGAATGCTAGACGTTTGGTAATTTCTCCTCCTACCAGGATAAAAGATCCCATTGAAGCGGCTGATCCCATGCATATTGTATGTACATCTGGTTGCACAAATTGCATAGTATCATAAAGAGCGACCCCCGGTATTACCCATCCGCCAGGAGAGTTTATAAACAAATACAGATCTTTGGTATCATCCTCGATACTGAGATATATCATAAGACCAATAAGTTGATTTGAGATCTCACTATCAACCTCTTGACCTAAAAAAAGTAATCTTTCTCGATAAAGTCGGTTGATTAGGGTCAAATTGTATCCCCTCGAAACCGTACAGGCGCCTTTTGACGCATACGGTTCAAAAAAAATCAATGTGTAGATTCCAATACTTTTTCTTTTTTCATAGCAAGTTCTTTCTAACTAAAAGGATTTTCTTTGATTT